AATAAAGTGCCTGAAAATAAAAGGTCTATTTTGATAGAATAGCTTATGCATAAACTGCCTTTATTATATTTATCAGAATTAAACTAATTCTTTAAGCTTCAAAAACCTATGTACATCCTATACTAAAATATAGATATTATTCAAAAAAATAAGCTAACTAAGCTAAAGGGTTCATACCCCTTATATAAAGGTTTAACCCCTTTTTTTTTTAATTTTAAATTTTTATAAAATCCTTTTTACTTCATCCTTAATTATAGGTTCTGTAATTGCAATTTCTTCTAATTCTTGGCTAGGAATATGACTAGGCTTAGAGATTAATCTATTATCTATTATCCCCCTAATAAATAATAGATTAAATCCCCTCTCTTCAGAAGCCTCTATGAAATATTTTGTTACCCAAGCTATCGCCTCCTCTTTTATTTTAATAACCATTATTTTTATATCTTTAAATTTCTTAATCCCCAAAAGAATAGAAAGAAGATTAATAATGATTTTTAATACTGGTATTCTTACTAAAATAGGAGCTGCCCCCTTCCATTTCTGATTCCCCGAAGTAATGGAAGGCTTATCTTGGTTAAACTGTCTAATTTTCTTAACTTGACAGAAAGTAGCTCCTATAATTTTATTATTTTATAACTTAAATAACTTATTCTTTTCTTTTATTATCATAAGATGTTTACTAATTAGTGGTATTATAGGGTTAAATCAAGTTAGGCTGCGAAAAATCCTTGCATATTCATCTATCAACCATATCGGATGAATAATTAGAGCTATACTCGTCCAAGAAACTATTTGAATAATTTATTTCTTAATTTATTCTATTTTATCTATTATCTTAGTAATATTTTTTAAATTTTTCAATTTTTCAATTTTACAGCAATTATTTTCTTCATTAACTAAAAATTTAAGATTGAAAATGTTTTTTTCTATGAATTTTTTAAGATTAGCAGGGATACCCCCCTTTTTTGGTTTCATCCCTAAATGATTAACTATTCAACTCTTAATTTTTAACCAATACTACCTAATTACATTTGTAATACTAATTTCAACTTTAATAACTATTTTCTATTATACACGAACAATTTTTTCATCATTAATAATTAATTTTACTCAAATTAATTTTGTAAAAAAAAACCAACCTAAAAATTTTTGATTAAACTTCCTCAATTTTTTTAATTTAATAAGATTATTTTCTTATTCTTTAATTGCAGATTTCTTGTAAGGATTTAAGTTATTTTAAAACTAACAGTCTTCAAATCTGTAAAAAAAGGGGAGTCTTTAAGCCTTAGGACTTACCCACCTCTAAATTTGCAATTTAGAATCAACTTGACTATAAGACTTTAAAAATGATGGAAGAGAAACCCTCATAAATAAATTTACAATTTATCACCTTTATCAGCCATTCCATCGAATAAATGGCTTTTTTCCACTAATCACAAAGATATTGGAACATTATACTTTATTTTTGGTGCCTGAGCAGGAATAGTCGGGACATCTCTTAGACTTCTAATTCGTGCAGAACTTGGAACACAAGGAAGATTAATTGGTGATGACCAAATTTATAATGTTATTGTAACTGCCCATGCATTTGTCATAATTTTTTTTATAGTTATACCTATTGTAATTGGGGGATTTGGAAATTGATTAGTCCCCTTAATACTAGGAGCCCCAGATATAGCATTCCCTCGAATAAACAATATAAGATTTTGACTATTACCCCCTTCACTATCTTTACTTTTAATGAGAAGACTAGTTGAAAGAGGGGCTGGAACAGGATGAACTGTTTACCCCCCCTTGTCCTCGAATATTGCCCATGGAGGAGCTTCAGTAGATTTAGCAATTTTTAGACTACATTTAGCAGGAATTTCTTCAATTTTAGGGGCTGTAAATTTTATTTCAACGATTATTAATATACGAACAATTGGGATATCATTTGATCAAATACCCCTATTTATCTGATCTGTCGGTATCACAGCGTTACTTCTCCTTTTATCGCTCCCAGTATTAGCCGGAGCAATTACTATACTTTTAACAGATCGAAACCTAAATACAGCATTTTTTGATCCAGCTGGAGGCGGGGACCCAATTCTTTACCAACATTTATTTTGATTTTTTGGGCATCCAGAAGTTTATATTCTTATTCTCCCAGGATTTGGGATAATCTCCCATATTGTAAGACAAGAAAGAGGGAAAAAAGAAACTTTTGGTTCTCTTGGCATAATTTACGCAATAATAGCTATTGGATTATTAGGGTTTGTAGTTTGAGCTCATCATATATTTACTATTGGAATAGACGTTGATACACGAGCGTATTTCACATCAGCAACCATAATTATCGCTGTTCCTACTGGAATTAAAATTTTTAGATGATTAGCTACTCTTCATGGAACCCAAATTAATTATTCACCATCAATACTATGAGCTTTAGGTTTTATTTTCTTATTTACTGTAGGAGGCTTAACTGGGGTTATCTTAGCTAATTCATCTATTGATATTATTCTACATGATACTTACTACGTAGTAGCTCATTTTCATTATGTTTTATCAATAGGAGCAGTATTTGCTATTATAGCTGGGTTAATCCAATGATTCCCACTATTTACAGGATTAACTTTAAATGAAAAATTTTTAAAAATTCATTTTACAATTATATTTACAGGGGTAAACATAACCTTTTTCCCCCAACATTTCCTTGGGTTAGCCGGGATACCTCGACGGTACTCTGATTATCCAGACGCTTACACAACATGAAATATTTTCTCTTCAATTGGATCAATAATTTCAACCGTAAGAATTTTATTTCTACTTTTCATTTTATGAGAAAGTTTTTCTGCCTATCGACAACCAATCAGCACACTAAATTTAATTTCCTCAATCGAATGATTACAAAATTTACCACCTGCTGAACATAGATATTCTGAATTACCAATAATATCTAACTTCTAATATGGCAGAATAGTGCAATGGATTTAAGCCCCATAAATAAAGTTCCCACTTTTTTTAGAAGATGGCAACTTGAAACCTTTTATTAACTCAAGATAGAAGATCCCCATTAATAGAACAATTAATTTTTTTTCATGATCATACCCTAATAATTTTGATTATAATCACTATTATAGTTGTATATTTAATAACCTCTTTATTTTTCAATAAATTAATTTTTCGATTTCTACTTGAAGGTCAAACTATTGAATTCATTTGAACAGTCTTACCAGCAATAACTCTTATTTTTATTGCTTTACCGTCTTTACGTTTATTGTACCTTCTAGATGAAACTAATAACCCTTTAATTACTATCAAAACCATTGGACACCAATGATATTGATCATATGAATATAATGACTTTAAAAATATTGAGTTTGACTCATACATAACCCCCTCAAATGAAATAAAAATTTTTAGATTCCGCCTTTTAGATGTTGATAATCGTCTAGTCATTCCCTTCAACTCACAAATTCGAATATTGGTTACTGCTGCTGATGTAATTCATTCATGAACAATCCCCTCTATAAGAGTTAAAATTGATGCCACTCCTGGGCGGTTAAACCAAGTAAATTTCTTTATTAATCGAACAGGATTATTTTTTGGTCAATGTTCAGAAATTTGTGGGGCAAATCATAGATTTATACCAATTGTTTTAGAAAGAATCAATGCTGAATATTTTATTAAATGAATTTATAAAATAGCAGAAATTTCATTAGATGGCTGAAAGTAAGTATTGGTCTCTTAAACCAATTATAGTAAATTAACTAGTACTTCTAATGAAGAAATTAGTTAAACTATAACATTAGTTTGTCAAACTAAAATTATTTTAAATTTTATAAATTATTTCTTTATTCCCCAAATAATACCATTAAATTGATTAATTTTATCAGTTCTGTTTACCATTATCTTTTTAATTTTTAATTCACAAAATTATTTTTCTTTTATTTACACCCCTAAAACTAAAATTAATTATATAAAAAAAACTTCTATTAATTGAAAATGATAACAAATCTTTTTACCCCTTTTGACCCCTCTTCAATTGGTAACTTATCTTTAAATTGAATTAGAACAATTATTGGATTATTTTTTATCCCACCCATATTTTGATTAATCCCATCCCGATGAAATTTCCTATGATTCACTGTCATTTCTTCGCTACATCATGAATTTAAAAACTTATTAAATCAAAATAATAAAGGGATAACCCTTATCTTTATTTCTTTATTTACTATTCTATTATTTAATAATTTTTTAGGACTATTCCCTTATATTTTTACTAGATCAAGACATTTAATTTTTAATTTAACTTTAGCTTTACCTTTATGAATAAGCTTTATATTATACGGCTGATTAAACCATACAACTCATATATTAGCTCATTTAGTGCCCCAAGGCACACCCCCGATTCTAATACCATTTATAGTATGTATTGAAACTATTAGAAATATTATTCGACCAGGAACATTAGCTATCCGATTAACAGCAAATATAATTGCAGGACATTTATTAATAACTTTATTAGGTAACACGGGTCCATCACTAAGAATAGTAATAATTTATTTACTTATTATTACCCAAATTCTTTTATTAACATTAGAATCAGCAGTTGCTATTATTCAATCTTATGTTTTTTCCGTATTAAGAACCCTATATTCTAGAGAAGTAACTTATGAATTTACATAAAAATCACCCATATCACTTAGTTGATTATAGACCATGACCAATTTTAGGGGCTGTAAGAGCTATAATTACTATAATTGGGCTAATCAAATGATTCCACTATTTTAATAATAACTTATTTTTTACTGGAAGATTAATTACAATAATAATTATATTTCAATGATGACGAGATATTGTACGAGAAGGAACATTTCAAGGATTACACACTTTTTCAGTTACTATCGGCCTTCGATGAGGGATAATCTTATTTATTACATCAGAAGTCTTTTTTTTTGCAAGTTTCTTTTGAAGATTCTTTCATAGAAGATTAACCCCAACAATTGAATTAGGAATATTGTGGCCACCTAAAGGAATCAGTCCATTTAACCCCCTTGAAATCCCTTTATTAAATACTTTAATTTTATTAACTTCCGGGCTCACTGTAACTTGAGCACATCACAGAATTATAGAAAATAACTTTCAACAAACATTTCAAAGATTATGTTTAACAGTACTATTAGGAATTTATTTTTCTTTACTCCAAGGTTACGAATATATCCAATCTCCTTTTACTATTTCAGATTCTGTTTACGGATCGACATTTTTTATAGCTACAGGATTCCACGGATTACACGTAATTATCGGAACTACATTTCTTTTAACTTGTTTATTACGACACTTAAAAAACCATTTCTCCTCTTTCCATCATTTTGGGTTTGAAGCAGCTGCTTGATATTGACATTTCGTAGATGTTGTATGACTATTTTTATATATCTCTATATATTGATGAGGTAGATATTTATATAATATAAAAATTATATTTGACTTCCAATCAAAAAATCTATCTTAAAAATAGTATAAATAATTTTAATATTAACTATTATAGCAATTTTTTTTTTTATAATTTCATTTATTCTTATAAATTTAGCATTAATGATTTCAAAAAAAACATTTTTAGACCGAGAAAAAATTAGACCCTTTGAATGTGGATTTGACCCTAAAAGTTCTGCACGACTACCTTTTTCAATTCAATTTTTTCTAATTGCAATAATTTTTATTATTTTTGACGTAGAATTAGCGTTACTTCTTCCCCTAATTATAACATTAAAAATTTCAAATATTATAAATTTTATAATAATCAGAATATTCTTTATTATTATTTTAATTATTGGACTCTATCATGAATGAAACCAAGGCACATTAAATTGACTAAATTAGGATTATAGTTAAATTAACAGTTAAGTTGCATTTAAAAAATATTGAAAAATCAATTAATCTTTAGTAAGAAATAAAAATTTATGTTTAGTTTCGACCTAAAAATTTGGCTTTAAAGCCCTTACTTTAATTGAAACCAAAATAGAGGTATATCACTGTTAATGATTAAATTGAATTTTATTCCAATTAAAGAAATATAATATCAAGAAAGAGCTTCTAACTCAATTCTTTAACGATGAAACTTCGTTAATATTTCTATTTATATAGTTTAAAAAAAACATTATATTTTCATTATAAAATTAGAAACTTTCTTATAAATATTTAAAAATAATTTTTATTTCCTTAGTATCTTCAATACTACACTCTATATAAGCTATTTAAATTAAAAAAATATTAATAATAAGACCATTATTCAAATAACTAATAATAATAATAAAATTTTTAATTTTTGACTAAAAATAAAATGTAACTTTATTGAATTCATTTTAATTAATAAATATATATTTTGACCGCCAAAATACTCACTTCACCCCTGATCAAAAACTTTATAATATATCTTACCTAAATATAAACATGAATAATTTAACCCTAAAGTAGATAAAACTGGTATATTTCACATTAAAGCCAAAAATAACCTAATTTTATAATAAAATAAAGATATTAACTTAGAACTCAAAGAAATTTGTGATATTAAAACCCCTAAACCTATGCCAATGATTCTCACAATTAATGCTATTATCTTCATAATTAAAGGTAAACAAATAAAATAAGGAACAGGAAAAATTAATCATATTAATAAGCTCCCCCCTATAATCACAAAAAAAATTAAACCTATTATACCTCTTAATATCAAAAACCTTCTCTCATTTAACCTATTTAAAGAAATAAAATTAAAATTTCCTAATAAAACATAATAAATTAGTCGAAAAGTATAGCTTACAGTTAACCCTGTAGAAATAAAAAAAATTAAATAAATATAAATATTTAAATAATTTAAAGATAAAATTTCTAAAATTAAATCCTTTGAATAAAACCCAGATAAAAATGGTAAACCGCATAATGCTAAATTAGAGATTAAAAAAATTCTACAAGTTAAAGGTATTCTAAAAATTAATCTTCCTATAAAACGAATATCTTGACAATTATTTAAATTATGAATTATACAGCCAGCACATATAAACAAGGTAGCCTTAAATAAAGCATGAGTTAATAAGTGAAAAAATGATAATTCTCATTCCCCTAAAGCCAAAATTCTTATTATTAGTCCTAATTGTCTTAATGTTGATAAAGCAATAATTTTTTTTAAATCAAATTCAAAATTAGCCCCTAAACCTGCTATAAATATAGTTATTGTACCAATAAATAATAATAATAATAAAACCACTGTATTTAACGCAAAACTAAAACGAATTAATAAATAAATTCCAGCAGTCACTAAAGTAGATGAATGGACTAATGAAGACACCGGAGTAGGAGCAGCTATAGCCGCCGGTAGCCAAGAAGAAAAAGGAATCTGAGCTCTTTTAGTTAATGCTGCTATAAAAACTATAAAAGTAATAATTTTTATAACTCTATCTTCTTTATAAAAATCCAAATAATAATAATAATTTCAACTCCCATAATTCAATATTCAAGCAATTGATAATAGCAAAAAAACATCCCCAATTCGGTTCCTAAGAGCAGTTAATATGCCTGCATTATAAGATTTGATATTTTGATAATAAATCACTAAACAATAAGAAACCAATCCCAAACCATCTCATCCTAATAAAATTCTAATTAAATTCGGGCTAATAATTAACAATATTATTGATAAAACAAATATTACCACTAATAAAATAAAACGCTTAATATTTAAATCCCCGAACATATAATCCCCTCTATATAAAATGACTATAGAAGAAATGTATAAAACAAATCTTATAAATAAAAAAGATATTCAATCCAATAAAATTGTCATAACAACTCTAGAAGAATTAACAGAAAATAAATGAAATTCTAAAATTAAAACTAAATCTATTACATTAAATATTATACTTAAAAAAAATATTAAAATTGAAAACCCTAAAAATACCAAACTATAAATTAAACAAATTGAAATTATTTAAAATGAAATAATCATATCATTGACCCCACAAATCAATATTTTTTATTAAACTATTTAAATTATAATCATAAAAAAAAAAATTCTCTTTTTAAAATAAGTAAATTTAAAGGAATTCAATGTAAAAATAAACTTAAATATTCATAAATATACCCTATAGAAAAAGAATACAAACCTAAATAAATTTTTCCATGTTGACTAAATGAATAAATATATAAAGAATACACAGCACTAAAAAAAGAAATTAAAAATAAAAAAATTATTCTAATTATTCTTCAAGATACCAGTCTATTAATTAATATAACCTCACCTAATAAATTTAATGAAGGAGGAGCAGCTATATTAGAAGAACAAAATAAAAATCAACATAATGTTATTCTAGGTATTAAAGTTAGTAGCCCCTTGTTTAAATATAAACTTCGTCTTCTTATTCGCTCATAACTAATATTAGCTAAAATGAATATTCCAGAAGAACATAACCCATGAGCAACTATTATTACTAACGCACCAATCATCCCCCAATAACTAAACGTAAAAATTCCTGCTAATACTAACCCTATATGGGCAACTGAAGAATACGCAATCAATCTTTTTATATCTATTTGACGAATACAAATTAAAGAGATAATAACACCTCCTAATAGTCTAATTCTTACAAAAATAAAATTTATAGAAGTTCCTACCCTTAAAAAAATTAATATTAGTCGTATTAACCCATACCCCCCTAATTTTAATATAATCCCAGCTAAAATTATAGAACCAGAAACAGGGGCCTCCACATGAGCTTTAGGTAATCATAAATGAACTAAAAATATTGGTATTTTTATAAAAAAAACTATACTCATAAAAATAAATATTCAAAAATTATCAATTAAATAGTTTATTAAAAAAAAATCTAATGAAGAAAAATTTTTATAATTAAAAAAAATTGAAATTATTATTGGTAAAGAAGCAAATATAGTATAAAATAATAAATATATCCCAGCCTGGATACGTTCAGGTTGATACCCCCACCCTATAATTAAAATAAGTGTAGGAATTAATCTTATTTCAAAAAATAAATAAAATAATATTAAATTCAATGACAAAAAAGTTAAAACTAAAAAAATTAATAATATTAATACTATAAATACAAATAAATTTGAATAATTATTTATATTATAAATTTTTGAACTAGACAACAATATCAAAAAACAAATTCAAATAGATAAGGATACTATTGTATATCTTATTAAATCTTGACCAAAAAAAAATCTAATATAATTTAATATATAATTAACCCTAAAATTAAAAAAAAAAATTATAAAACTAATTATTAATAAATTTAAAAAAAACCAATATAAACCACTTAACCTTAATGGAATCATAAAAATTAAAAAAAATAAAAATTTTATCATAAAATATTAAAAGAACTAAAATAATCATTACCATGAGTACGAATTAAAGAAACTAAAATTGATAACCCTAAAGCCCCTTCACAAACTCTTATTGTTAAAAAAATTATCCCTATATAAAACTCAAAATTAAAATATCTTAAATAAATTATTAATAAAAAATACATAATAATTATAATAAATTCTAAACTTAATAATATTAAAAGTAAATGCTTACGTTTTAAACAAAATCTTAATAAACCTATAAAATATAATAAACTAAAAAAAAATATTATTAACATTAGTTTTAATAATTTAAAAAAAAATAATAGTTTTGTAAACTATAAATAAGTTATTATACTTTTAAAACTCAGAGAAAGAAAAAGTTTCCTATCTTTAATCTCCAAAATTAAAATTTTTTATAAACTATTCTCTGATTACATTAATTATAATAATCATATTTAATTTTTCTATATTATTCCTTATATTAACTCACCCTCTATCTATAGGATTAATATTACTTCTACAAACAATTATAATCTCATTAATTACTTCTAAATTTATATTAAATTTTTGATTTTCATACATTCTATTCCTAGTTATAGTAAGAGGAATATTAGTGCTATTTATTTACATAACTAGACTAGCTTCAAATGAAAAATTTAAATATTCAAATAAATTAATATTCTTAACATTTTTAACCATAATATTATTTTTATTAATAAATAAATTTACAATTAATTACTTAAATTTAAATTTACTAACATGAAATATTGATATAAATTTTTTTATAAGATTAAATAAATTTATTAATTTCCCCTCAAATTTAATCATAATTTTACTAATAATTTATTTATTAATCACCCTAATTGCAATTGTGAAAATTACTAATATTTCTATAGGTCCACTACGACAAAAATTTTAATGAAAACACCTTTTCGTTTAAAATCACCAATCTTAAAAATTATCAATTCTTCACTAATCGATCTACCTTCACCTTCAAATATCTCAGCATGATGAAACTTTGGAAGTTTACTTGGATTATGTCTGTCAATTCAATTAATCACAGGGATTTTTTTAGCTATACATTATACAGCTAATATTGAAATAGCCTTTAATAGAGTTATCCATATTTGTCGTGATGTAAACTATGGATGGCTAATTCGAGCTACCCATGCAAATGGCGCAAGATTCTTTTTTATCTGTATTTATCTCCATATCGGACGAGGAATCTATTACAGATCTTATTTATTAACAATAACATGAATTATTGGAGTAATTATTTTATTTATAGTAATAGGAACTGCCTTTCTAGGTTACGTTTTACCTTGAGGACAAATATCTTTCTGAGGAGCAACAGTTATTACAAATTTATTATCAGCCATTCCATATTTAGGGTTTTCTATTGTACAATGATTATGAGGAGGATTTGCTGTTGATAATGCAACATTAACACGATTCTTTACTTTACATTTTTTACTACCATTTATTGTCTCAGCTTTAACTATAATTCATTTATTATTTTTGCATCAAACAGGTTCAAATAACCCATTAGGTACAAATAGTAATATTGATAAAACACCTTTTCACCCATATTTCTCATTTAAAGACCTATTTGGTTACTCAATTATAACTATATGTTTAATTATTTTATCTCTACATAACCCATATCTACTAGGAGACCCAGATAACTTTATCCCTGCTAATCCACTTTCAACCCCAGTTCATATTCAACCTGAATGATACTTTCTTTTTGCATACGCAATTCTTCGCTCAATTCCTAATAAATTAGGGGGAGTAATTGCTTTATTTATGTCAATTTCAATCTTATTATTTATACCCTTTACTAATAAAAAAAATCTAAAAAGAAATCAATTTTACCCAATTAACAAAATTCTTTTTTGAACTCTTCTTTCTATATTAATTCTTTTAACATGAATTGGCGCCCGACCTGTTGAAGACCCATACATTATAACTGGACAAGTCCTAACCTTAACTTATTTCAGATATTTTTTAATTAACCCATTAATTGCTAAATATTGAGACTCTTTAATTTTTAATTAGTTAATGAACTTGTATAAGTGTATATTTTGAAAATATAAAAAAGAGTTAAACTTCTATTAACTTTTACTAAAATTAATTAACTAATTAAACTAAAAAAGAAAAAATATAAAGCTTTAAACCAACATAAAAAAAAAAATAATTTAATGATACAGGTAAAAATCTCTTTCATGCTAAATATATTAATTTATCATAACGAAAACGAGGTAAAGTCCCTCGAACTCAAATCCATAAAAATCTTATTAATCTTAATTTTAAAAAAAAATTAAAAGAAATTAAATCTGCCCCTAAAAATAATATAGTACATAATATACTTATAAATAAAATTCTTGCATATTCAGCCAAAAAAATTAATGCAAATCCCCCCGATCTATACTCAACATTAAAACCTGAAACTAGCTCCGACTCCCCTTCTGCAAAATCAAAAGGAGTACGATTAGTTTCTGCTAATCTTGAAACAAACCATATTATTCTTAAAGGTAAAAATAAAAAAAAAAATCAAATATAAAACTGATAATCTTTTAACTTTAATATTCTAAAACTAGAAATTAATATTAAAAATGATAACAAAATTAAAACTAATCTAACTTCATAAGAAATTCTTTGAGCAACTGAACGAATACCCCCTAATAAAGAATAATTAGAATTTGAAGATCACCCAGCTATTATAACAGAATAAACCCCTAAAGAAGTAACACATAAAAAAAATAAAAACCTAAAATTAAAATTAAAAAAAATAGTAACAAAAGGTATAACTATTCATAAAAATAAAGCCAAAAATAAATTTATAATAGGAGAAAAATAATAAGAATTAAAATTTGATATTAAAGGATATATTCTTTCCTTAGAAAATAATTTAATTGCATCCCCAAAAGGCTGTAAAATTCCAATAATACCTACCTTATTTGGGCCTTTTCGGATCTGAATATACCCTAAAATCTTTCGCTCTAATAATGTTAAAAAAGCTAAACCAATTAAGACCCCAATAATTAAAATTAATCCCCTAATAAATAATAAATTTAAATCTAAAAAAAACAAGTATTATTTGTATAAAATACATAATTAAATTCTAAATTTAATACACTAATCTGCCAAAATAATTAATAAAATTCTAATAAAAATAAATTTTACTAATAATTGGTCCTTTCGTACTAAATTATTATAATATTTTTAAAGATAGAAACCAACCTGGCTCACACCGGTTTAAACTCAGATCATGTAAAATTTTAAAGGTCGAACAGACCTAAAATTTTTAGCTTCTACACCAAAAATTAATTTTAATCCAACATCGAGGTCGCAAACTTTTTTTTTAATAAGAACTCTCAAAAAAAATTACGCTGTTATCCCTTAGGTAATTTAATCTAATAATCATAAATAATGGATCAAATACACATAAATTAATGAAATATAAATAAAAAAGTTTAATAAATTTTTTCATCACCCCAACAAAATTAATAAAATAATTTTATTAATATACTTCTAAATTAATAACAAATAATTTAATAATAAAATTCTAAAGGGTCTTCTCGTCTTTTAAATTCAATTAAGCTTTTTAACTTAAAAATAAATTTCTAATAAATTTTAAAAAGAGACAGTTATTTTCTTGTCAAACCATTCATTCAAGCTTTCAATTAAAAAACTATTGATTATGCTACCTTTGCACAGTCAAAATACTGCGGCCCTTTAACGTATCAGTGGGCAGGTCAGACTTTAAATTATTATCAAAAAGACATGTTTTTATTAAACAGGCAGAAAATATTAATTGCCGAATTCCTTTTAATAATCTTTAAATAATAATTAAAATATACATTAAAATTATACTAATCTTATCATTATTTCATCAATTAAAAAATTAAATTAATTATTTAAATAAAAAAATTAAAATTATTAAAAATATTTTAACAAAAAAAAGAAATTATAACAAAATTTGATAAAAAGTTCTAATCCTACTATTTTTTTTATAAATAATTAACTTTTAAAATTTTAATTTTAAGCTTATCCCTAAAACTATAATTTATAATTTAAATAAATATTAAACACTAATAAATATATTAAAACTATAAAAAAAATTAAATTTTTTTCTTTAAAAACTAGATATATTAAAAATCGAATAACGTATTATCTCAAAATATATATTTTAAATATTTATTTCATAATAATATTTATATATATTTAACTCTTCTTAAACCGAGAAATATTAATAAAAATAATTTAATTAATAAGCCCTGATACCAAAGGTACAAAAAAATTTTTATTCTTAAAATTTAACAAATAATTCTTTCACAATACTACTAAACTATAATAATAACCCATTTTTCCTAAAAATAATTAATATAAAAATATTTTTTTTAAAAATTTAATAATAATTATATAAATTCAAATTAATTTTGTAAAAAATATCTTTTTAATGTAACTAAAATGCTTCTTAAAGCTTTAATTTGCTTTCTAGATACACTTTCCAGTACATCTACTATGTTACGACTTATCTCATCTTAAATGAGAGCGACGGGCAATATGTACATATTTTAGAGCTAAAATCATCATATTAAAATCAATATAATTACATTCAAATCCAATTTCAAAATAATTTTCAATTATTAATCCAAAAATAAATTTATTGTAACCCATTTCTTCTTAATTATAAACTGCACCTTGATTTGATTTATTTTTTTAATAAAAAATTTTGAATATTAAAATTCTTATAAAATATTCAACTACAACGATATACAAATTTCTGAATTAAGTTAAATTAATCGTGGATTATCAATTACAGAACAGGTTCCTCTGAAAAGACTAAAATACCGCCAAATTCTTTAATTTTCAAGATATATCTAATACTAATCAAACTTACAAAATTTACATTTTAATAATAGGGTATCTAATCCTAGTTTATTACAAAATTTAATAAATCAAAAAATAAAATTATTATTATATTCAACTTAAAATTTCACCTAATAAATTAAAATATAAAAAAAAAATAATTTTTATTATAATTTTTTAATGATTAATTGAATCTTTTGTATAACCGCAACTGCTGGCACAAAATCTGTTAATTCTAAAATAAATTTCTAAATCTAAATTTCTTTAAATTTTTAATAATTAAATACTGCATAAATATACTATTTAAATTTTTAATTTTAACACAAAAATTAACATTTACTTAAACTAAATATCAATCAAATAAACCAGAATAAAACTTTAAATAAAAAAACCCAAAAATAAACCCTAAAATAATTAATTAAACAATAATACTCTAAAAAAAAAAAATGTCCCTTTTCCTTCATATTCTTAAACAAATTAATAGTTAGTATGGTTATTTAATAGAAACTATAATTTTATAAATTATTTGTTTAAGTTTTTAATACAATTTAAATTCTTTTTTAAAACTCCTTAAATCAATTATTAATTTTAAGATATTTAAAATTGCGAAGTGGGGTCTTAAAATAAGTAGCTTAACGAAACTTTAAGCTTGGAGGTAGGTTAAAGGGAATTTTTTATTATTAATAATCAAAAAAAAATATTTAAATTTTAATTTTTAAAATTTTAGTTAAAATTCTAATAAAAAACTAAGTTATCTTAAAGAGCTAACTTTGTAAATTAAATTTTTAGCTACCTTAGACTTTCAAAGTACAAAAAAACGGTACCCCCCCATAAAATCAGCATTGGTTTTCTTCCGATTGTCCAACAATCAAAAAAATATTTAAATTTTAATTTTTAAAATTTTAGTTAAAATTCTAATAAAAAACTAAGTTATCTTAAAGAGCTAACTTTGTAAATTAAATTTTTAGCTACCTTAGACTTTCAAAGTACAAAAAAACGGTACCCCCCCATAAAATCAGCATTGGTTTTCTTCCGATTGTCCAACAATCAAAAAAATATTTAAATTTTAATTTTTAAAATTTTAGTTAAAATTCTAATAAAAGACTAAGCTATCTTAAAGAGCTAACTTTGTAAATTAAATTTTTAGCTACCTTAAACTTTCAAAGTACAAAAAAACGGTACCCCCCCATAAAATCAGCATTGGTTTTCTTCCGATTGTCCAACAATCAAAAAAATATTTAAATTTTAATTTTTAAAATTTTAGTTAAAATTCTAACAAAAAACTAAGTTATCTTAAAGAGCTAACTTTGTAAATTAAATTTTTAGCTACCTTAGACTTTCAAAGTACAAAAAAACGGTACCCCCCCATAAAATCAGCATTGGTTTTCTTCCGATTGTCCAACAATCAAAAAAATATTTAAATTTTAATTTTTAAAATTTTAGTTAAAATTCTAACAAAAAACTAAGCTATCTTAAAGAGCTAACTTTGTAAATTAAATTTTTAGCTACCTTAGACTTTCAAAGTACAAAAAAACGGTACCCCCCCATAAAATCAGCATTGGTTTTCTTCCGATTGTCCAACAATCAAAAAAATATTTAAATTTTAATTTTTAAAATTTTAGTTAAAATTCTAATAAAAAACTAAGCTATCTTAAAGAGCTAACTTTGTAAATTAAATTTTTAGCTACCTTAGACTTTCAAAGTACAAAAAAACGGTACCCCCCCATAAAATCAGCATTGGTTTTCTTCCGATTGTCCAACAATCAAAAAAATATTTAAATTTTAATTTTTAAAATTTTAATTCAATAATTAAAAAATTATTTATAAAAAGCTTAATTTAGTAATCCCCCAACTACTAATAAAAAGAAAATGCCTCTAAATATTAATTTAACTCTTAATTCCCCAATTAAAAGCTAAAAAATTTTAATTTTTGAAAATAATATTAATTAAGTAATCCCCCAACGACTCAATATAAAAAAAAATTACCTCAAAGTATAAATTTAACTCTTAATTCCCCAATTAAAAGCTAAAAAATTTTAATTTTTGAAAATAATGTTAATTAAGTAATCCCCCAACTACTCAATATAAAAAAGAAGTGCCTCAAAATATAAATTTAACTCTTAATTCCCCAATTAAAAACTAAAAAATTTTAATTTTTGAAAATAATATTAATTAAGTAATTCCCCAACTACTCAATATAAAAAAAGAAGTGCCTCAAAATATAAATTTAACTCTTAATTCCCCAATTAAAAGCTAAAAAATTTTAATTTTTGAAAATAATATTAATTAAGTAATTCCCCCACTACTCAATATAAAAAAAAATTGCCTCAAAGTATAAATTTAACTCTTAATTCCCCAATTAAAAGCTAAAAAATTTTAATTTTTGAAAATAATATTAAAATCTAATTTTTTTTTAAAAATTATTTTTAAAATTTAAATATTTTTTTTTCTAAAATAAGTTTATTTATTAAAATTACGAAGTAAATTTATTTTTTTAAAAAAAATTTAAAAAATTTAACTTCTTAATTTAACGTTAAAACAAAACTTTAATTGTAACAAAATATATACAAACACCAAAAATCTTACCTTAAACAATCAACACAATTTTAAAAAATTTTATTTACACGTATACGCGCGTTTTTTAATATAAATAAATAGAAAAGAATGAAGTACTTATATAAATGATTATATATAAATAAATTCAGTATATGACGAAAAAAACGGTTTTGCCAACTTCACTTTTTTAAAATGAACTTCGATTTTTTTTTGTTCCTTTTTTACCTTCTTTAAAATGTAAAATACTTAAAATTTAAAAAAAAATATTTTCTTTAATTAAAACCCCTTTTACAAATCAAGTTTAAAACCCCAAGTAAGGAAAATTGATAAATAAACAATTATTAGTACTCACAAAAAACTGTACTAAAAAAAATCTCTTCTAAAACCCTTAATAACAGAAAATTAACTTAAGGAAATCGGTTGAACATAAATTTACAAACTTTATTTTAAAATCTATTATTAATTTTTTTTTGTAAATTTTTTACAGCTTTTTTTACTAAACCTTAAACTTATGGTGTAAATTTAGCACTCCCACTTATCAAACAAATTAAAATTTACTTCATACACCCCTACAATCATATTTTTATTAATAGCAAACCTTAAAATTTCCTTTAAAACAAAATTTTGGACTTAGAAAATTTTTTTGATATTAGAGAAATACCCTCATATTTAAGTTATTTTTATTTTTTTTTTTTTAAAATTTTAGACTACTGCAAAACCCCCAACTTACTCAAATAAAAAAAAATTTTTTTTTAAAAAAAAATAAAAAATTGAACAAAAAATGACCAAAAATTGACAAAAAAAAACATTTTTTTTTTAAAAATATTTTAAAGCTCTAGATACCTAAACAAAATAATTTGCCCCCCCCCAAAAAAAATTGGCCAAAAAATAAAAATTTTCAAAAAAAAGCCCCAAATTTCAACCAAAATATCACATTTTTTTTTCAAAAAAAAAATTTTTTTTTAAAAAAATTTGGCAAAAATTGGCAAAAATTCGAAAAAAAATGAAAAAAAAAAAAAAAAAAAAAAATTAATTTTTCGAAAATTGAGATTACAAAAAATTATTAACCCACTTACTAATTCCCTTTAACCTACCTCCAAGCTTAAAGTTTCGTTAAGCTACTTATTTTAAGACCCCACTTCGCAATTTTAAATATCTTAAAATTAATAATTGATTTAAGGAGTTTTAAAAAAGAATTTAAATTGTATTAAAAACTTAAACAAATAATTTATAAAATTATAGTTTCTATTAAATAACCATACTAACTATTAATTTGTTTAAGAATATGAAGGAAAAGGGACATTTTTTTTTTTTTTTTATAAAATATTTATCTTAGTATAAGAATTTATAAGTAAAATAATTTTTTAACAATTTTTAATTTACTATTATATATCTATTCTTTTAAATTATTTTCACTTTTTTTATTAAAAATTTAATATATATATAATTTATTATTATTATATTTATAATACAACTTTATTTTATTATTATTTATATTATATATTATTAATATATTAGTATTTAAATATTAAATGTTAAATTATTTTTATTATATATATATATATATTAATTTAAACAGATTATTTAATATATATTTATATACTAATAAACTATTTATATATATATAAATATATAATATTAATAGATTAGGAATATTAAGTATTTAATTCTTACATATCCACTATTTCTTTTTTTTTTAAAATTCAGTTAAAATAATTAGTATATAAAATCCTTAAAAGTAAATAGAAAGTTATTACTTAACTTTTTTTATTAATAATTATAAAATATTTATTAATCATTAAATACTTTTTATAATTATAAATAAATAAAAATGAAAAAAATATAACTTTTATAGAGTAAAAAAAACACTTACTTTTTAGCCTACTATGATTTTTAATTTTTTTTTAAAACATATTTTTAATTCCTGTCGCCTTACCAAAATTAAGCGAAAAAAAAAAAAAAAAAATGGCCCTTCGGGAAATTCGAAAATTTGCCATCCCAAGTCTAAGGTTCTACCCTCATACGGGGTTTATTTTTGGATTTTTACAATTAAAGTTTT